AAAATTTAGGAAGAATTAGGTTGAAATAAATTTCCTATCGTCTGTATCCCTTTTCCTTTCAAAATTTAAAGATGGGAATCGTTGAAATATTTGTTTGATTGAAAGAGTATTATTCATATAATACCTTATTTCACTCGAATTAACTGGAATTTCGAAATTAAGATATTTGAATTAAATAAAATAGTAGTAAAAAAGCATTTGCAGAACGATCTATAAAACAATTGAGAGAGTTTTATTACTCAACTCAATTAGTAGTACTTCTAGAGTCCACTTCTTCCCCATACTACGAGTGAAAGGGAAAATGTAAAGACTACCATTAACGCAGCCCAAGCGAGACTTACTATATCCATGTGAATTATGTCCCCTATCTCTATGAATATGAAGGAATTATTTCATTATTTCTCACTAATAATAGTGGAATCAATGGCACAGAGTCAAAAAGGGATTCTAACCCAATACTATTGATGAACCAATATAAGAAATCAACTTATAATTTATACAAAATTCCTATCTGATTTTTAATCGGGAAAGGTGAAACATAAATAAAATACCCAGTAACATCGCAAGGGAATGTTATTAATTGAACATGTAGAAAAAAAAGTCCTATTCTTTTTTTGTTGGACTTCATAAGTCAAAAATCAAAGGTATAAAAAGATAGGCCATTATCTATTACATATTTAACTAATCCGTACCGTCTCCCGATTGTTTCTGTGAAAGAATCGGGAGACATTATATTCTTGACTATGGGTTACTGAAAATAAATTATTTCGTTTTTTCTATAAAAGCCAATTATCCCTCCAATCTAATATTGATTAAATGCCTGAGCACTCAGAGACTCTCGTAAGTCCGTCTAGTATATAAAGTATCTTCCGCCCTTTACACAACTACTAATTGAATTAGATTCCCTATGTGGATCTCCAATCTAATCCAAGACCAAGTCAGTAGACACTCCATTAGTAGTAGAAGTGAATCGAGAAGTCGTGCTAGCCCTTCCATCACTAGAATCTTTTCTTGAATCCTAGATACAGGGATTTACAATATTTTAGAAAACTTCCAAAACCAATACTTATATAATCAAACAAGTATCAATAATCTGCAGAACAGACTAATAAGGGATTTCCAGTCTTTTGTTGATCAGGCGACACCCGGATTTGAACTGGGGTGAAAGGATTTGCAGTCCCCCGCCTTACCACTCGGCCATGCCGCCAAAATAAAATGATACAAAATAACTGAACTTCTTTTTTTATTGTACTTGCACCTTGAATCTTGTTTTTCTTAATCCCTCTCCTAAAAGAAACCCTTACTTTTTTGATTGGATCCGCCCCTTTTATTGTATAGTCTAATATCTCAAAACATACAATGTCTAAAAACTTTCCTTCTCTTTTCTCTTGAAAAATCCAATGTAGATTTTCAGTACAAATCCATCAAAAAATGGAACTATTAACTATTGGCTGCTGACTGCGAATTCATGAATAATTCTTGAATTTGAATCTCAAATTGTGTTTTCCTAATGACATAAGAAAATCAAAATTGATACATAACTAGTCAGTATTGATTCTTTTTAATAAAAAAAATCCTTCTCAATTTCAATTATAACAACAATTAGGAGGATATGTAAACCCCAGAACAGAAATTGTTACACAAATATTGAATCGGGTATCTATCTTATTTATAGATGCTGCCTATAGGCTATAGGGAATTCTCAGGAAATTCGCGTTATTCCATTTTTCATTGAATAGAAAATAGAAATTTTGATAGAGCGCGACCTGTGTTGCTACGAATAGAACGGCAATAAAGGAGAAAGTGGATATATAGATAGCTATATCTGCACGTATTTAATAAATACACCTCTTCTTAGATTATATACTTCACAATCCTATTCTATGAATTCTACTAATTTTGAACAACGGAATCCATGAAAGGGGTTAAGTTCTAAAAAAATCGACTCTATATTGTTTCTGATTTTTATGTCTTTATCTTAATGAAAAGATCAAATACCAAATCCATTGATTTTTCTGGTATTCAATCAGATTGGAAGATGGAATATCATAATAATGGTAGAAATGGAATCACTTTTGTTTTGATATTCTATACAAAATCCCATAACATAATAAGTCTAAGTGACAGAATTCTGTTTCCAGGAATGTTTTCTCAATTCCTTTCTATTTGTATCTGTTGCAAATTTCAATTTGAGTAGAAAACTCTCTTTATTCCTCCGTTCATACGTATTTTAAACATCCTATTCCATATATGGAGTTGGGTAAAATTTCATGTGATTCAGTAAACAGAATAAAAATTCCATCATTGCTATTGCTAGATCATCTATATGATTCGATGAAAACTGGGCTAATAATGGGATTTTTCGATAAATGGGAAATTGAAAATGCTCCGGGATGGAAATGAGGGAATGTCTACAATACCTGAGTTTAATCAGATACAATTTGAAGGATTTTGTAGGTTCATTGATCAGGGCTTGACGGACGAACTCTATAAGTTTCCA